GGGAGTGACTTAGACAAAAAGAAACGAAGTGACTTAGACAAAAAGAGAAGTGACTTGGACAAAAAGAAACGAAGTGACTTAGACAAATCTTGTTTGTCGATAACCTCGGACCAATCAATCGAATATTGATTAATACGTAATCGACCGAACACTACTTGAAAACGGTGCTTCTGTTCAGAAACGAAATGTTCCAAATGTTCCTGGAAATTCTTGCTCCCATTGGACCATTTGTATCTATATGCATCAGGATCCCGATTCATGCATCTCTCGGTTCGAGAAATAAGAGGATCGAACCATTTCTTCTGACTCTTTTTCAAATTCGATAAATGTTGGTTGATCGTATGTTTGATTATAGTTAGATGATTCAGAGTATCATTTCCTATTGGATCCCCTTGAATTCCATATTCGAAGTTGCGATCGGGTCGATTCATTAAAAAGAATCGATTCGATACATTTCTTATGTACTCATAGGTGCGATATTGGATTTGAATCAGATTTCGGATCAATCTATATTGATTGACCGCCCCCATTATGTTGTTGCTAGAAAATACCACTATTTTGGGGTTTGGATCTTCCAAATCATTGCCGCAGGAGATCCGGGCCGATTTTTTTCTGATCCTTCCGTAAAAAGATTCATTCTCTTCATCAAAAATAGGAGGTAGAAACCATAAAGATTTCTTTTTCGATTCATCCCTGGAGTTGAATACCTCATTCAAGAATTTTTTTTGATCCAATCCGTAGGAATCAATAGAAAAGGTAAATCCCTTATGATATACCAGACCCGCCTCGGTTATTGATAGAGTGAATAGATCTGCCATTTCTTGAAATCTCTCTTCTGATTCAAAATCGTGGTGTAACGTGTATCCCCCTTTGTTCCGGTCATGGAATAGATGAAATAAATCCAAAAATGGATTTTTATTCAAGAATGAAATCTTATTGGAACTGTCTATATCTGGTTCATCCTTCGGAACCATATCACATCCCGGATCTGATGAAATAGGATGAATTGAGACGGTATTTTGTAAATACGTAATTATCTTGAATATAGCAACCATTTCTTTATTTTCCGATCGCCTGGAAGGGACAAAAGAAACATCTTGTTGTTTCTTCAACAATTTCTGATCTCTAGTGGACCTCTCAGTAGGATTCGAGCCCAGACGAAGTTCTGACCATCTGTCAGAGAAAAAAGAACGAATTGATCTTGTAGGATTCCCAAGAAATTCTTCGATTTCTTCCGGAAGCAGATGATTATTCATCTGCTTCTCACGTTCCGTGAATAGCCGGGATATTGAGGAATATCCAGAAAGGCATTTCGGGAATCGATCTGATTCTATCTCTGTTCGTTCCGTTTGAAGAAAGGAAGGATCCCAAAGAATCGATCTTTCTTTTAGTTGCTGAATCTCTGTTTGATTGATCAATGTGTGATATTCCGAATTCTCATTCCTAATGGAATCGAAATGATCTCCGGATTGATCAGAAGATCCTTTCAATTGGCTAGAATCCGTTACTTGAACGAAAATAGATCTTGTGGAATCATATTGAATATTTGACGATACATTGAGTACCTTGCTAAAAAACCGATCCTTGTTTACCAACCACACATTGTCTAACCAAATCCAATTATCTCTTGATACGTTCCTCAAAAAATCCGACTCGTGCTGATTCTTTCCCCAACTAACGAAGAGATCTTGGTAGAATTGCCACATATGAAATTGAGCACAATTTTGCAAAAAAATACCCCACTTCTTTCTCGAGAAGAGATGGGAAACATGCTCAATATCATTTGATTGAATAGTTGCCCCAGCTCCTCCTTGTTGTTTGAAGAACCCCCCCATTTCAATTGGTCTTTTTTCACGAAAAGCAGACATGAGATAACAAATCAAGTGTTTCACTAAGATTTCGAATAGCTGTCCCGAATTCAAGTTGATTATGTTTCGCTTCTTCCTCGGAGAAAGACGATCAAATAATTCCCAATCATGGTCCTTGCGGATCGGATCATCCGTATAGGATACAAAAAGAAACTTCAGATATTGGATATCTTTCTCTTTGAATGAGATCTCAATTCCAGCTATGGTTTCAGTTTCATTAGATATCTTACAACTAGAATCCCTCTTTTTTCCGATCCGGTTCCTCCACCACCGAGAACCCCAGTTAGATTCAGGGATAATACACTTTTTTTTAGTTATTGGGAGAACCCAAGCACTCTCTTTCGAATCCATGAAACAACTCTCAGAGATCTTTTTCCCTTTTGGAAGATACAGGAGCGAAACAATCAACCTATTGATATTGGAAGACCAAAAAGATTCTTCCAATGTATCATTTCTGGGTCCAATCGAATTCATAGGTATAGGAAGAATAGGTATAGGAAGAAGCCCCCTCAAATAGAGATTTTTTCTTTCGACTATATTTCGATTGTTAATACGATATATAAGGACCGCTACTACAAGCAGTACTACACCTTTGACCGTAAAATATCGATTGCTTGTTGAACCCTGTGAAT